TAAAACTTATAATAATGTAAATAAAAACTTTTGGAACCATAAAAAAGCGGCTCGGGAGTTGATGGGTGTATATTTTATGTTTTTATGGGTGGATTAATAGTTAAGCTAGGACTAACCTTTTATGCAGGCGGGGCCTTGTTGGGTTCTGCCTAACACTTTTTTAAATTTTATCAGATTAATCAAAAAAAACTTATAATAATGTAAATAAAAACATTTTGAAGCCATAAAAAAAACGGCCCGGGACTTTCCCGTTTTTTGAATTTGTGTGTATAAATGTTAGTCATCTCAGGGGTTTTAGTGTCCTAGGGGTTTAATATTCTACTAGCGGCTCGGGAGTTGATGGGTGTATATTTTATGTTTTTATGGGTGGATTAATAGTTAAGCTAGGACTAACCTTTTATGCAGGCGGGGCCTTGTTGGGTTCTGCCTAACACTTTTTTAAATTTTATCAGATTAATCAAAAAAAACTTATAATAATGTAAATAAAAACATTTTGAAGCCATAAAAAAAACGGCCCGGGACTTTCCCGTTTTTTGAATTTGTGTGTATAAATGTTAGTCATCTCAGGGGTTTTAGTGTCCTAGGGGTTTAATATTCTACTAGCGGCTCGGGAGTTGATGGGTGTATATTTTATGTTTTTATGGGTGGATTAATAGTTAAGCTAGGACTAACCTTTTATGCAGGCGGGGCCTTGTTGGGTTCTGCCTAACACTTTTTTAAATTTTATCAGATTAATCAAAAAAAACTTATAATAATGTAAATAAAAACATTTTGAAGCCATAAAAAACGACTAGAGGTTTTCCTGTTTCCGGGGGGTTTACAGGAGCGTTAGCTATCTCAGGAGTTTAGGGGGGTAGGGGGGTTTAACGCGAAAAAGCCAAAAGGGGGTAATATAGATATCTTCCGACTAAATTTCACTACTTATGTCCTTGATATTCTTATATGTAATTCTTTTGTAAAGACCTTTCACCATTCATACTATTTCCCTGCTTCCTAAGATGATTCCCACCTTATCAATTAGATTGCCTGCACTGTGAAATGTCTATTGAAAAGGAAAAAAAAAAAAAAGAACTATATGCCCGATGGAAAGAATGCTCGGCATGGTGGCCGCTCCCGCTATTGTTTTCCACCATTAACTTATGCCCCTTAGGATGAAGTTTATGGGGAGGTTTACAATATGTGGCCCTGAAATAGGAACCAAATGCCAGGAATAAATCACTGTGTGAAACCCCCACAATGTTTGTCCCTCACCTTCAATAACCGTTGGCATTAAGAAATGGACTTGTTGGTCGGCTCTTACTACATTAAATATTTGAGTTTGACGGAATTTTGAGTAAAGGTATAACTTGACTTATGAGTGTTTGTGTTAGGTCTTAAATTTCGCCTGGTACTTATAAGTGTTTTGTTATTCTTATTACCCTGCTTTATGTAAAATATTCGTGTCGTATAATACTTGAATGGTTAAACCCTAGATATGGTGATAAAACATAGATGTACTTGAATGCTATATGATATGGTTAATATAAATTAATGTTGATAATACATATATGTATATAAAATTATTGTACATATACTACAAAGAATAGTTTAACTAAGAATCCTGGCTTTGGGAGCCAGGGGTGGGAGTTAAAATCTCCTTTCTTTGAGCAGTAGGGAGGACTTTAACCTCCGACATCTGGTTTACAAGACCAGGGCTCTGACGCTGAGCTACTAGTGCAAGCTCATTCAAGTGCTTTGTCCTCCGCATAGCCTGCTAGTGGTGTGAGGACTAGGAAGAGGAAAAAGTATAAAAAGGATGCGATTTGTCCGATAATAACGAACGGGTGTGATACAGGTATTCCCCCGATTCAGGTGAGAATAATAACGTCTGCGATCAGGGTTCAAAACAAGAATTGTGTAAGTGGTCGGAAAGTGAGGCTTCGTTGTTTAGATGTGTGTAGAAATGGTACGAGTATCAGAATGAGGATTGAAGCTAGGAGGGCTAAGACTCCCCCTAGTTTATTGGGAATGGAGCGTAGGATTGCATATGCGAACAGGAAATATCACTCTGGCTTAATGTGGGGAGGAGTGACTAGTGGATTGGCGGGGGTGAAGTTGTCTGGGTCTCCTAACAGGTTGGGTGAGAATAAAGCTAGACATGTAAGGGCAATGACAAGTACTGCGAAGCCTAACAAGTCTTTGTATGAGAAGTAGGGGTGGAAGCTTATTTTATCGGCATCTGAATTTAGACCGAGGGGGTTATTTGACCCTGTTTGATGAAGGAAAAGGAGGTGGACCATGGTTGCGCCTGCAATTACAAAGGGAAATAAAAAGTGGAAGGCAAAGAATCGGGTGAGGGTTGCATTGTCTACTGAGAATCCACCTCAAATTCATTGAACAAGGGCGTTACCCACGTAGGGTACTGCAGAGAGCAGATTGGTGATAACGGTGGCACCTCAAAAGGACATTTGGCCTCAGGGTAGTACATAACCGACGAAAGCAGTTATTATAACTAGAAGTAATAGGACTACTCCGATGTTTCATGTTTCTTTATAGAGGTATGAGCCGTAATAAAGTCCGCGGCCAATGTGGGCATAGATGCACACAAAGAAGAAGGATGCACCGTTGGCGTGAAGGTTTCGGATGAATCACCCATAATTTACGTCTCGGCAAATATGAGCAACGGAAGAAAAAGCTGTAGCAATATCAGAGGTGTAGTGTATGGCTAAAAATAGTCCTGTGAGGATTTGAATAATCAAGCAGAGTCCTAAGAGAGAGCCGAAGTTTCATCACACTGAAATATTTGAGGGGGCGGGTAGGTCAACTAGGGCATTGTTTGCGATTTTGAGGAGAGGGTGTGTCTTTCGTAGACTTGCCATTAGTGGGTTCTTGTAGTTGAATAACAACGGTGGTTTTTCAAGCCATTAGTTCTGGTTAAAGTCCTGGCAGGAATTATGACTTACATTATGTCTTTATTTTTAATTGGGTTAGTTCTAGGGTTGGTTGCAGTTGCTTCTAACCCTTCTCCTTACTTTGCTGCCTTAGGGTTAGTAGTTGTGGCGGGCATGGGGTGTGGAGTATTAGTTGGTCATGGGGGACCTTTTCTATCGCTGGTGCTGTTTCTGATTTATTTGGGTGGCATACTAGTTGTGTTTGCGTATTCGGCGGCACTTGCCGCTGAGCCCTATCCGGAAAGCTGGGTAAGTGGTCCTGTTGTAGGCGACATGTTGATATACTTAGTAGGGGTAGGGGTGGCTTCTAGTGTATTTTGAGGGGGGTGATATGAGTCCTCATGGGTGCCGGCTGATGAGCTTAGTGAGCTTTCTGTCTTGCGAGGTGACATTGGAGGGGTTGCGCTAATGTACTCATTAGGGGGAGGGATGTTAGTACTTAGTGCGTGGGTTTTGCTTCTTACCTTGTTTGTTGTGTTGGAGTTAACTCGAGGACTAAGTCGGGGGACCCTTCGGGCAGTTTAACGGGTAAATAATAGGACAGCAAGGGTCAGGGTGAGAAGGAATAGGGTGAGGTATGTCTTAATTATTCCTTGTTGGGTATTGCTTGTTGTTGTAATTAGGGGAATATTTGATGAAGAGATTGCTTTGGGGCCGACTTTCTCTAGTCAAGTTTGGTCAATCAGCTGGCTGGCAAGTGTCTGTCCTAAAACTAGATTTAGTTTCGGGGTAAATCGGTGAATAATCGATGGGAAAAAGCCTAACATGTTGGAGAAGTGGTGGGTAATTAGATTAGGGGTAACTTTGTACTGTTTATTGGTGAGTGTTGCTAGTTCGAGGGCAATAAGTAATCCCATAATTGTAACCACGAGGGCAGCTAATTTAAGCAACGGAGGTATAGATATCACAGGGGTCTTAAGGGGGGTAATGCTTGAGATAATTAGGAGGCCAGCGACAATGCTTCCTCATGCAAGTCGCTTTAAGGGGTTAATAACTGCTGGGTTATTTTCATTGATGGGGGAAATAGCGTTAAACCGTGGGTGGCCCATTGAGACAAAAAACACTACGCGGAGACTGTAGATGGCTGTGAATGAGGTGGCTAGAAGGGTTAGGACTAGGGCTCAGGCGTTTAGGTGGGATGTGTTTAGTGCCTCAATAATGGCATCTTTGGAGAAGAATCCTGCCAGGAAGGGGGTGCCTGTGAGGGCTAAACTACCAATAGTGAGGCAGGAGGATGTAAAGGGGGTAAGGTGATGTATGCCTCCTATTTTTCGGATATCTTGTTCGTCGTTGAGGCTGTGAATAATTGAGCCAGAACAGAGGAATAGTATTGCCTTGAAGAAGGCATGGGTGCAAATGTGGAGGAAGGCTAGTTGAGGTTGATTCAAGCCAATAGTAACTATTATTAGGCCGAGTTGACTTGATGTGGAGAATGCTACGATCTTCTTGATATCATTTTGGGTTAGGGCACAGGTGGCTGTAAATAGCGTCGTCAGGGCACCTAGGCATAGGCAGGTGGTGAGGGCAGTTTGATTATTTTCCAGGAGGGGACTTGTTCGTACTAGGAGAAAAATACCGGCAACGACTATGGTGCTTGAATGCAGTAGGGCAGATACCGGCGTAGGACCCTCCATAGCAGAGGGGAGTCAAGGGTGAAGACCAAATTGGGCCGACTTGCCTGTAGCGGCAACGATCAGTCCTAGTAGTGGTAGGGTGAGATCTATATCTTTCGTTGCTACAAAAATCTGTTGTAACTCTCAGGAGTTAGCGTTGGTTGCTAGTCATGCTATTGTGAATAGCAATCCAATATCTCCGACCCGATTATACACAACGGCCTGAAGGGCCGCTGTGTTGGCATCCGCTCGTCCGTATCATCAGCCAATGAGTAGAAATGATATAATGCCTACTCCCTCTCAACCAATGAAAAGTTGGAACAGATTGTTTGCTGTAACAAGAATAATTATGGCAATAAGGAAAATTAGGAGGTATTTAAAGAATCGGTTCATATAAGGGTCTGCGTGTATATATCATGATGCAAACTCTAGAATAGACCAAGTGACGTAGAGGGCAATGGGGACAAAGATAACTGAATAGTGATCAAATTTGAAGCTAATGTTCACGTCGAAGGTTAGTGTATTCATTCAATTTCATGAGGTGATGATTGCTTCTGCGCCCTCGTTAAGAAAGAGAAATAGGGGAATTAGGCTAACGAAGAAGGCCAGGGCGACCGCTGTCTTAACATGGGAGACGGCCCAGTCGGGGTTTCGGGGGCGAGGCTCCAGGGTCGTAAAGATAGGATATGCTAATAGTAAAAAGATAATGACTAAGCTGGATGATATAATAAGTGATGAGGAGTGCATAGCTGCTACTTGGATTTGCACCAAGAGTTTTTGGTTCCTAAGACCAATGGATGAGCTGTTATCCTTTAGGAGCAGACCGAGTGAGCCCTGGGGTCCAACCAAGGTCACGGAGATTAGCAGTCTTCGTTGCTGGCGAGCCTCTCTCGGTGGATAAGGGGATTTTAACCTCTGTCTTTAGAATCACAATCTAATATTTTTGTTAAACTATATCTACAGGTGGTTCAGCCTCATACTAATTCGGGCTTTAAAACAAGTAGAAGCAGAGGGAGGAGGTGAAGGGCTATAACTAGGTGTTCCCGGGTATAGGAGGGGTTTAGGCTAATAATATGTGCTGGGAGGGGACCCCGTTGGGTCATGAGGAACATATAAAGTGAATAGCTTGCGGTAATAAGGGTTCCTGCCCCTGTGAGTACGAGGGTTCATCATGATCAACCAAATAATGAGGTAATAATTAAAAGTTCCCCCATGAGGTTTGGCAGAGGGGGAAGGGCTAAGTTTGCGAGGCTGGCAATAAATCATCATGTTGCTATGAGTGGAAGCACTATCTGTAATCCGCGGGCTAATAGTATTGTCCGGCTATGGAGACGTTCATAATTTGTGTTGGCTAAGCAGAAGAGGGCTGAGGATGTTAGGCCGTGTGCAATTATAAGGATTACGGCTCCGGCAAGGCCTCAAGGTGTTTGGATAAGAATACCCCCAACGACTAGGCCCATGTGGCTTACGGATGAATAGGCGATGAGGGATTTAAGATCTGTTTGGCGAAGGCAGGTGGAGCCAGTTATAATTACACCTCAGAGGGCGAGGACAATAAAGGGATAGCTTAATTCCTTGGTGAGAGGTTCTAATATAACTATTATTCGGATCATGCCGTAGCCTCCTAGTTTTAGAAGAACTGCAGCTAAAATCATTGAGCCTGCAACTGGGGCTTCTACATGTGCTTTTGGTAATCAGAGATGTGCTCCATATAAGGGTATTTTTACTAAAAATGCAATTAGGCAGCCTGCTCATCAAAGTTTGTCAGCATAAGATGAAAGGGGGGTAGAGCTAGCATACTGGATGGTTAAGAGGGAGAGGGAGCCTGTATCCTTTTGAAGAAGCAAGAGGGCAACTAGTAATGGGAGAGAGCCTGCTAGGGTATAAAACAGAAAATATACTCCTGCATTAAGGCGTTCTGCCTGGTTGCCCCACCGAGTAATAATAATTAGTGTGGGGATGAGAGTAGCTTCAAATATAACATAAAATATAAGGAGTTCAGTGGCACCGAATGCTATAATAAGGAATACTTGCAGAGATGTTAATAGGCTAATGTACGTTCGTTGGCGGTTAATAGGTTCGAGTGCTGTGTGGCTTTGGCTTGCCAAAATTATAAGAGGGAGTAGTCAGCAGGTAAGGACAAGGAGGGGTGTCGAGAGGGGATCTGTGGCTATGAAGGGTGTGAGGCAAGATCAGCCTGTTTCGGATGTATTTTTTAGTCAAGTGAGGCTGGCCAATGCAATGATTAGGCTGTGGGAAAGGGCAGTAGGTCACAATCACTTGGCAGGGGCAAGCCAGGCTGTGGGAAGAAGCATTAGGGTAGGAATTAGGATTTTTAGCATTGTAAGAGGTTTAGGGTTTGAAGGCGATCTGAGCCATGTGTGCGAGCTGTGGCTACTAGTAGGGCAAGCCCTGCGCTTGCTTCACAAGCTGAAAAAGCCAATAGAAGCATAGGAGCCGCAGAGAAACTCGTGGAGCCTAGTTGAAGGGTTCAAATTGAAAGTCCAATAAATAAAGAGAGCATCATCCCTTCTAAGCATAAAAGAGCGGAGAGGAGGTGGGTTCGATGGAATGCTAGGCCTGTCAGTCCTAGGGTAAAGGCCGATGAGAAAGCGAAGTGAGCGGGAGTCATTAGACAATTATGGACTTTAACCATAAGCTTTTGAGCCGAAATCAAATATTTTTCTTAAACTAATTGGCTATTCGGCTCATTCCAATCCTCCTTGAATTCACTCGTAAACTAAGCCAAGGGTAAGAAGAATAAGCACGGCGACGGCTCAGAAGAGTGTCAGTAAGGGGGAAGTTAATTGGTCCCCTCAGGGGAGCGGGAGGAGAAGGGCAATTTCTAAATCGAAAAGGAGGAAAAGAATGGCGACTAGGAAGAAGCGGAGGGAAAATGGTAGGCGGGCTGATCCTAAGGGGTCGAAACCACATTCATAAGGGGAGAGCTTTTCGTGGTCGGGGGTCATTTGGGGAAGCCAGAAGGATACAATGGCTAGGACTACGGAAAGCAAAATAGTGATGGTAATTACAGCTATTGCTACGTTCATTATCTTTCCTTGGATTTTAACCAAGACCGGGTGATTGGAAGTCACTTATACTAGTTTTAATACTAGAAAGATTAAGAGCCTCATCAGTAGATAGAGATATATAGGAATAATCAGACAACGTCTACGAAATGTCAGTATCAGGCAGCTGCTTCGAACCCGAAGTGGTGCTCGGATGTAAAGTGGTATTGGATTTGTCGTAGGAGGCAAATAGCTAAAAATGTGGAGCCTATAATAACGTGTAGTCCGTGGAATCCAGTGGCTACGAAAAAGGTAGAGCCGTATACGCCATCTGCAATTGTAAAGGGGGCTTCATAGTATTCCAGGCCTTGAAGAAATGTAAAATAAAAGCCTAGAAGAATAGTTAAGGCTAGCGATTGAATGGTTTGTTTTCGTTCACCCTCCATAATGCTGTGGTGGGCTCAGGTGACTGTTACCCCGGAGGCAAGTAGGACAGCTGTATTAAGGAGGGGTACTTCAAATGGGTCAAGAGCTGTAATGCCCGTAGGAGGTCAGCAGCCCCCTAGCTCAGGAGTGGGGGCGAGGCTTGCGTGGTAAAAGGCTCAGAAGAATCCTAGGAAAAAAAATACTTCGGAGGTAATGAAAAGAATTATTCCGTATCGAAGACCTTTTTGTACGGGGGGCGTATGATGTCCTTGGAATGTACCTTCTCGTACGATGTCTCGTCATCATTGATATATTGTAAGAAGTAGTAGAGCTGTTCCTAAGGTTATTAAGGTTGTTGAGCGAAAATGAAATCAGGTTGCGAGGCCTGATGTTATCAGTAGGGCAGCAATTGCCCCTGTTAGGGGTCAAGGGCTGGGGTCAACTATGTGGTAGGGGTGTGCTTGATGGGCCATTAGACGTTTTCTTGTAGGTATAGTGTTAGTAGGAGAACGAAGACGTAGGCTTGAATTATTGCTACAGCAACTTCTAATAGGGTAAGGAGGACCAGTACTGTTGTTGTGATGATTGCCACGGTTGGTATTAGGGGGAGAAGTACGAAGGCGCCTGTAGCAATTAGTTGAATTAAGAGGTGACCAGCTGTTAAATTGGCTGTTAGTCGTACTCCTAGGGCAAGGGGGCGGATAAAGAGGCTAATTGTTTCGATAATGATAAGCACGGGGATAAGGGGGCCGGGTGTGCCTTCTGGTAGGAGATGTCCTAGGGCATGGGTTGGTTGGTTTCGCATGCCAATAATGACAGTTGCTAGTCAGAGAGGTACTGCAAGCCCTAAATTTAGTGATAATTGGGTAGTAGGGGTAAAAGTGTAGGGAAGAAGTCCTAATATATTTAGGGTAATTAAAAAGATCATTAATGAGGTTAGGAGGGCAGCTCACTTATGACCACCAATATTTAAGGGAAGAAGGAGCTGTTGAGTAAAACGGTTAATAAATCAACCTTGAAGCGCGAGGAATCGGTTATTTAATCATCGAGTTGTAGGTGTGGGGTAAAGGAGTCAGGGTAGGGTAAGGGCAAGGGCTATTAATGGGATCCCTAGATAAGTGGGGCTTATAAACTGGTCAAAAAAGCTTAGTGTCATGGTCAAGTTCAGGGGTCTGTTTTGGCTTTTTCTGCGCTTTGCAGAGTAGGGGTGTTTGGGAAGGTGTGGGCTGTAACTTTAGCGGGAATAATGGCCAGGAAGACCATTCACGAGAAGACTAAAATAGCAAATCAAGGTGCGGGGTTGAGTTGGGGCATGTCGTTAGGGGTGGTTGGGAGCCACCAATCTTTAGCTTAAAAGGCTAACGCTATACCCTATTTAGCTTCCTAGCGAGGCGTCTTCAAGTATTCGAGATGATCAGTTTTCAAAGTGTTCTAGGGGAACTGCTTCCACTACAATAGGTATAAAGCTGTGATTTGCTCCGCAGATCTCAGAGCATTGTCCGTAGAATACGCCTGGTCGGGATGCGATGAAGGCTGTTTGGTTAAGGCGGCCTGGGACTGCGTCCATTTTTACTCCTAGGGCTGGTACTGCTCACGAGTGGAGTACATCGTCTGCAGAAACTAAAACTCGGATGGGGGACTCAACTGGAATAACCATGCGATGGTCGGCTTCTAATAGGCGGAATTGTCCTGGGGTTAGGTCTTGGGTGGGGATTATATATGAGTCAAAGCCAAGATCTTCGTAGTCAGTATATTCATAGCTTCAGTATCATTGGTGGCCAACGGCTTTAATTGTTAATAAAGGGTTGTTAATTTCATCTATAAGATAGAGGATGCGAAGGGAGGGGAGTGCAATCAGAATTAAAATGATAGCTGGAAGAATTGTTCAGATAATTTCAATCTCTTGTGAATCTAAAATATATTTGTTCGTTAATTTAGTGGTAACTATAGCAAGAATAATATAAAGCACTAGTGTGCTAATCAGGAAGACGATTATTAAAGCATGGTCGTGAAAATGAAGAAGTTCTTCTATAACAGGTGAAGCTGCATCTTGAAATCCAAGCTGTGACGGATGGGCCATTAAAAGCAAGACACGCGGGGGTCTAACCCACACTTCCGCCTTGACAAGGCGGTGTAATGTACTCTTTTACTAGTGTCTTATAAAGAAAGTGGCAGAGCGGTTATGTGGTCGGCTTGAAACTGACCTATGGGGGTTCGACTCCTCCCTTTCTCGTTAGTTTGCTTGTACTTGTACAAAGGCAGGCTCCTCGAATGTGTGGTATGGGGGAGGGCAGCCATGTAGTCATTCTACATTGGTTGTTGTTAAATCTGTTGCTAGAACTTCACGTTTGGCGGCGAATGCTTCTCAAATAATAAATAAGAACATGATAACAGCCACTAGGGAGATAAGTGACCCGATTGAGGAGACTGTATTTCATAGGGTATAGGCGTCAGGGTAGTCGGAGTATCGTCGGGGCATCCCGGCTAATCCGAGGAAGTGTTGTGGGAAGAAGGTTAAGTTTACCCCTAAGAACATAATACCGAAGTGGATTTTTGTTCAAGTGCTGTGAAGCGTGTAGCCTGAGAATAGTGGAAATCAGTGCACGAAGGCGGCGACAATGGCAAATACGGCCCCCATAGATAATACGTAGTGGAAGTGGGCTACTACATAATAGGTATCGTGGAGTACAATATCTAGAGATGAATTGGCCAGAACAATGCCTGTAAGCCCCCCTACTGTAAACAGGAAAATAAAGCCAAGGGCCCATAAAAGGGGTGTCTCTCATTTAATAGAGCCTCCATGTAGGGTTGCAAGTCAGCTAAATACTTTAACACCGGTTGGGATTGCGATGATTATTGTGGCAGATGTAAAATAAGCACGCGTGTCTACGTCCATACCAACTGTGAATATGTGATGAGCTCATACAATAAAGCCTAGGAGGCCAATAGCCATTATTGCTCACACTATGCCTATATAGCCAAAGGGTTCTTTTTTGCCAGAGTAATAGGCGACGATGTGTGAAATCATACCAAAGCCAGGCAGAATAAGAATATATACTTCTGGGTGTCCAAAAAACCAGAATAAGTGCTGGTAAAGGATTGGATCCCCTCCTCCTGCCGGGTCAAAGAAGGTGGTATTAAGATTTCGGTCGGTAAGGAGTATCGTGATGCCGGCAGCAAGAACTGGTAGGGAGAGAAGGAGAAGAACAGCGGTAATTAAGACGGCTCACACAAACAGGGGTGTTTGGTATTGAGAGATGGCTGGGGGCTTCATATTAATAATTGTGGTGATAAAATTGATTGCCCCGAGGATTGAGGAAATACCTGCTAGGTGAAGTGAAAAGATTGTCAGGTCGACTGATGCTCCTGCGTGGGCTAAATTACCAGACAGGGGCGGGTACACTGTTCACCCGGTTCCGGCACCCGCTTCTACTCCAGAAGAGGCAAGTAGTAGTAGGAAAGAAGGGGGTAGAAGTCAGAAACTTATGTTATTTATACGAGGAAATGCTATATCTGGGGCTCCAATCATTAGGGGAATTAATCAGTTTCCAAAACCTCCAATTATAATTGGCATTACTATAAAGAAAATCATTACGAAGGCATGTGCTGTAACGATTACATTATAAATTTGGTCGTCTCCAAGGAGAGCGCCCGGTTGGCTTAGTTCTGCTCGAATGAGTAGGCTGAGGGCTGTGCCTACTATACCGGCTCAGGCACCAAATACTAGATAAAGGGTGCCGATGTCTTTGTGATTAGTGGAGAAAAATCAACGTGTGATGGCCACAGGTAGGATGGCTGAGTTTTTAAGCGATGGATTGTAGCCCCACAAACAGAGGTTTGAGTCCTCTTCTTACCAGAAGTCTTGAGGTGTTATACATATCAGATTGCAAATCTGAAGATGCAGGTTAGTCGTCTGCCGGGACTTTCCCCGCCTTCGCTCGCCGTTCAGGCGGGGAAAATATAGATGGATGCTCGCTGGTTTGAGCGCTTAGCTGTTAACTAAGATCTTGCAGGATCGAGGCCTGCCCTTCTAGTAAGGCTTTAGCTTAATTAAAGTACCTGTTTTGCATACAGGAGATGTGGGGTAGTGTCCCGCAAGCCTTATCAGGGACTGGGGGACTTCCACCCTCACTTAGGGCTTTGAAGGCCCTTGGTCTCGTTTTAACCTAAGTCCCTTAAAGGGTTATTAGTGCTATTGCGGCGGGTGTTAGGGGTAGAAGCAGCAGCGTAGCTATGGCTGAGGTAGCAAGTGGCAGTGTTAGTTGTAAGGAGGGGAGGCGTCATGGGGAGATTGCGGTTAGGTTATTGGGCGAAATAGTTAGTGCTATCGCGTATGATAGCCGCAGATAAAAATATAGGCTAAGGAGGGCGGTTATCGCTGCCAGTGTTGCGGCGGGGGCAAGGTCTTGTTTAGCAAGTTCTTGAAGAATAAGTCACTTTGGCATAAATCCTGTGAGTGGGGGGAGGCCTCCTAAGGATAATAATAAAAGGGGTGCAAGGGCGGTTAGGGCGGGGGTTTTTGTCCACGAGGTTGCTAGAGCATTAATGCTGGTTGCTTTATTAAGTTTAAACATAAGAAATGTTGAAAATGTTATAATAAAATATGTAAGTAGTGTTAAAATAGTTAAGGAGGGGGAGAATTGTAGCACAATTACTATTCAGCCGAGGTGTGCGATGGAGGAGTAGGCAAGAATTTTGCGAAGCTGGGTTTGGTTGAGGCCTCCTCAGCCCCCTACAATGGTTGAGGTGAGTCCGAGGATGATTAAAAGGGTGGTGTTGGCACAAGGGGTTTGGACTAACAAGGCAAATGGGGCAAGCTTTTGTCAGGTTGATAAAATAAGTCCTGTGGTTAGGTCTAGGCCTTGAAGTACTTCAGGTAGTCACGAGTGTACTGGTGCAAGCCCCACTTTTAGTGCGAGGGCCAAAGTGACAAGAGCTGTTGGGAAAGGGTGGGCAATCTGTAAAAGGTCTCATTGTCCAGTTAATCAAGCATTGGTGGTGCTGGCAAAGAGTAGCATAGCTGCTCCGGCAGCTTGAATCAAGAAATATTTAGTGGCTGCTTCAACTGCTCGGGGGTGATGGTGTTGAGCTATTAGAGGGATGATGGCAAGAGTATTTATTTCCAGGCCCATTCAGGCGAGTAGTCAGTGGGAGCTTGCGAAGGTGGTAGTAGTGCCTAAACCAATACCAAATAGCAGGGCGGTTAAGATGTAAGGGTTCATTAGCAAAGGAGGGATTTTAACCTTCGTGTTTGGGGTATGGGACCAAGAGCTTAGAATTAGCTGACTTTACTAGGAAATAGTGTAGTGGGAGCACCAGGAGTTTTGCTCTCCTTAGGCGGGGTTCGAGTCCCCCTTTTCTAAGAAGCGGGGGGGATTTGAACCCCCATAAGTCACTCTATCAAAGTGGCCCTTTACTTCAGGCACGGCTTCTTATCTATAGCTGGGGTGGCAAGCCAGCAAATGCAATGGGGAGGGCGAGGTGTCAGATAACCAGGGCCAGTGTAAGTGGGAGGAAATTTTTTCAAATTAGATGTATGAGCTGATCGTAGCGGAATCGTGGGTAAGAGGCTCGAACTCACAAAAATAAGACAGATAGAAGGGCCGCTTTGGTTATTAGGTTCACTGCGGTAAGTTCAGGTAGTATTGGAAAATGAGAGGCCCCTAGGAAGAGGGTAGCGGAAAGTGTATTTATAAGTAGAATATTAGCATATTCGGCTAAGAAAAATAGGGCGAATGGGCCACCTGCATATTCGACATTGAAGCCAGATACTAGCTCTGATTCGCCTTCAGTAAGGTCAAAAGGTGCACGGTTTGTCTCCGCAAGGGTTGAAATATATCATATTGCGGCTAGTGGTCAAGCTGGGAGTAATATTCAGACGCTCTCTTGGGCAATGTTGAAGGTTTGTAGGGTAAAACCTCCTGTAAAAATAATAGTACTTAGTAAGATCAGGCCTAGACTAACTTCATACGAAATGGTTTGGGCTACGGCCCGGAGGGCCCCGATGAGGGCATATTTTGAATTTGATGCTCAGCCTGAGCCTAGAATGGAGTAGACAGCGAGGCTTGATAGGGCCAAAATAAATAGAATCCCAAGGTTCAAATCAATGACTGGGTATGGGAGAGGCATGGGGGCTCAAAGGGTTAAGGCAAGTGTGAGTGCGAGTAGGGGGGCGAGGAGGAAGAGTACGGGAGAGGAAGTGGAGGGGCGAACGGGCTCTTTAATAAAGAGCTTCACACCATCGGCGATAGGCTGTAACAGTCCGTAAGGTCCTACAATATTTGGACCCTTTCGTAGTTGTATATACCCTAGTACCTTACGTTCTAGAAGCGTGAGGAAGGCGACGGCTAAGAGGACGGGGACAATGAAGGCCAAGGGGTTAAGAACGTGGGTAATAAGGACTGAAATCATAGTTAAGGAGAGGACTTGAACCTCTGTAAAAAGGGCTTAGGTCTTTTGCATTCACCGGGCTCTGCCACCCCAACATGCCGTTCTCTCAGGCATGGGGGGTATGCCCTCTTGCCTACTTTAGTTGTCTTCACTAGGTGGGGGTGAGGCTTGCTTAGAGCAGGGGCCTCTTCTTTTCGGTCCTTTCGTACTAGAAAAGAGCACACCATAGATAGAAACTGACCTGGATTACTCCGGTCTGAACTCAGATCACGTAGGACTTTAACCGTTGAACAAACGGACCCTTAATAGCGGCTGCACCATTAGGATGTCCTGATCCAACATCGAGGTCGTAAACCCCCTTGTCGATATGGGCTCTAAAAGGGGATTGCGCTGTTATCCCTAGGGTAACTCGGTCCGTTGATCGGCATTGCCGGATCTTATTGGTCAGATATTCTGTTAATTAGAGCTGCGGCTCTTAGTTGTAGGAGGGGGTGCTCCCTTTCCACGTGGGGGTTTTTTGTTTCCCCGCGGTCGCCCCAACCAAAGACATTAGGGAAGGGTTCCATTAGTTCAGGCCCTTGTAAGGGGTTACTTGACAGGATCTTCTTTGGTGTCTAAAGCTCCATAGGGTCTTCTCGTCTTATGTTTATATCCCCGCTTCTGCACGGGGAGATCAATTTCATTGACTTGAAAGAGGAGACAGTTAAGCCCTCGTTGTGCCATTCATACAGGTCTTCATTTAAAAGACAAGTGATTGCGCTACCTTTGCACGGTCAAAATACCGCGGCCGTTAAACTAATAGTCACAGGGCAGGCGGGACCTCTTATTCTTTAGCTTTGCAAGAGGCGATGTTTTTGGTAAACAGGCGAGGCTTGATTTGTTTGCCGAGTTCCTTCTCTTTCTTTTAGTCTTTCCTGAGGTGCACACCTGTGTAGGGTTAACGGTTTATATTTGAATTTTTTTCTGGTTGTTTGGGTTGTTGTTCAGGTCCCTCTTCGTTTGGGGTCGTTAATGCTCGGTGCGGGTTCGTTCCGAATTACATGTGTGCAAGGAGAGAGGCTTGGCTCTCTTATTACTCATATTAGCAGGGTCCCTCCCATGTCTGCATGGGATGGCCCGGTAGGGAAGGGGGGAGTAAGAATTAACGATCAGGATAGAGAGGGGTAGTGATGTATTTGAGCTATAACGCTTTCTACTGGGATGGCTGCTTTTAGGCCCACCCAAATACTTACCTTTATTTAATTATGATCTTTTTCCTCCCGGAAAAGTTGTATCTTGTTTCAAAGGGGCTGTACCCCCTTTGAATAACTCTCACAGTTTCTTGTGGTATCAGGTGGGGTAATACTGAGGTGAATAAAGAATCTGAGAGGCTGAACTTCTATCCATTTCACGGGCAACCAGCTATAACTAGGTTCGGTAGGTTTATCACCTCTACTCAAAGCTCATTCCACTCTTTTGCCACAGAGACGGGTTCGCCCTATAAATAGGCTGTCTTGGAGTAGCTCCCCTAGTTTCGGGGTGTCAAACTAAAGCACTCTTTGCTTGGGTCACGCTGGCTAAATCATGATGCAAAAGGTACGAGAATAAATCTCTGCTTTACTTAGCTTCACTGGGTTGTTTCATTTCTCTTTCAGCGATCCCTTGCGGTACTTTCTCTATTGCTCCTAAGTCCTTTTTCTGTCGCCCATACTAAAGGGGAAAAATGGTTTGTTTAATTAAAACACTCGTGCATTTGGGGTTATAAATAATGGTTGGTTGTTGTTGTGTTTGTGGGCTAGCTGTTGGGCGTCAGGGTGATCCGATTTGCACGGGTGTCTCTTCAGTGTAAGGGAAGTGTTATTCTATTTTAACTACACTCTGATATTACCAAGTGCACCTTCCGGTACCCTTACCATGTTACGACTTGCCTCCCCTCCGCGATTTTTGGGTTTTTAATTATTTAAAGTGATAGGCTTGGGGAGAGTGACGGGCGGTGTGTGCGCGCTTCAGGGCCGATTTCAGCGGAACACGCTATTTTCCGCTTACTACTAAATCCTCCTTCAGGCGCGTGTTTCAGTGCGCCGTTCGTGTTCCCTAATATAGGGAATGTAGCCCATTTCTTCCCCCTCCATGCGCTACACCTCGACCTGACGTTTTGGGTTGTGCCAGTTGTGCTTACTTTTAGGCCTTCACAGGGTAAGCTGACGACGGCGGTATATAGGCGGGATAAACAAGGAAGGGTGAGGTTGAACGGGGGTTATCGGTTCTAGAACAGGCTCCTCTAGGGGGGTCTAAAGCACCGCCAAGTCCTTTGGGTTTTAAGCTGGTGCTCGTAGTTCCCAGGCGGGTAGGGTATGTGATATATTACCAAGGTTTAGGGCTAGGCATAGTGGGGTATCTAATCCCAGTTTGTGCCAGAGCTTTCGTGGGGTCAGGGGTTGTAAAGCTACCTTCGTGGTTGATCTTCTAGCCTTCGGATGCGTATAACAGCTTTGAAGGTGTGCGGCTTTAGTCTCTATTTTCCATAACCACTCTTTACGCCGAATGGTATCAACTTGGGTCTCTCGTATAGCCGCGGTGGCTGGCACGAGTTTTACCGGCCCTCTTAGCTTTAACTAAGTCAAGTTTTCACTTATGGCTTAATGTTTATCACTGCTGAGTTCCCTTGAGGGTGTGGCTAAGCAAGGTGTCATGGGCTTACAGATGTGTGCCTGATACCAGCTCCTTGCTCCCGGGCAGGGAGCTGTAGGGCATTCTCACAGGGGGGCGGATACTTGCATGTGTAAATTTGGCTAAAGTTGATAGTAAAGTCAGGACCAAGCCTTTGTGCGGGCAGGGCTTTTTAGGGCCCATCTTAACATCTTCAGTGTTATGCTTTAATTAAGCTACGCTAGC